GAGGAAGAAATAGATAAAAGGAAATTCTATAAATTAGAGCTGAGGAATACTTAAAAGAAGAATATTTTATATTATAAAAAATACAAATACGCTATATTATGTTATGCTTAAAAAAAATCGAATGAATAAAAAAAAAATACAAACAGATGTCACGTTTCACGATATATATAGTAGTGGGGGATTATGGGACAAAAAATAAATCCACTTGGTTTCAGACTTGGTGCAACCCAAGGTCATCATTCTCTTTGGTTTGCACAACCAAAAAATTATTCAAAGGATCTACAAGAAGATCAAAAAATACGAGATTGTATCAAAAATTATGTGCAAAATAATATGAAAATATCCTCTAATGTAGAGGGAATTGCACGTATAGAGATTCAAAAAAGAATCGATTTGATTCAGGTCATAATCTATATGGGATTCCCCAAGTTATTAATAGAAGACAGGACTCGAAGAATCGAAGAATTACAGACGCATGTACAAAAAGAACTCAATTGTGTAAACCGAAAACTCAACATTGCTATTACAAGAATTGCAAATCCTTACGGGCACCCCAATATTCTTGCAGAATTTATAGCCGGACAATTAAAGAATAGAGTTTCATTTCGCAAAGCAATGAAAAAAGCTATTGAATTAACTGAACAGGCAGGTACAAAAGGGATTCAAGTACAAATTGCAGGGCGTATCGACGGAAAAGAAATTGCACGTGTTGAATGGATCCGAGAAGGTAGAGTTCCTCTACAAACCATTCGAGCTAAAATTGATTATTGTTCCTATGCAGTTCGAACTATCTATGGGGTATTAGGCATCAAAATTTGGATATTTGTAGACGAGGAATAATAAGAACTTACTTGACTTATATTTAGTTATATCTGGTAATAAAACAAAAAATGGCAAACTCTTTCATTATTTTTCTGGTAAATAATAAAAAAAAAAAAAGAACAATTCTATAAGGTTGAATAAAAATTCGATTAATCATTTGATATAATTGCTATGCTTAGTGTGTGACTCGTTGGTTTTTTTAGGGTTGGGATTCAAAAAAATGGACAACCCATAGTACAAACTGATAACTATAGAACTAATAACCAACTCATCACTTCGTGTTATCTGGATAGAAAGAACCAGTCAAGATATGATATATAAGTCATATCATTGTAGCAACTGAAATCTTTTTTACATAAACAAACATAAAAAAATCTGATTATGGGTTGTAAAGCAATATAAAGTATACAGATAAATGGAAGGGTGAGAGAAAGATAGAAAAAGAATATTAATGATATATAATTCCAATATGTAAGGTCTATGAGTCATCTCATATAAAGGGAATGTAATAAAGCATCAATACTGATTGATCCATAATTAGACAAATCCGTGCATAGAACAAAAAATCAAGAGCCCCGAGCCAATAAAGACTGAGAAGGTTGACTCAAGAATAAATTTAATTGGAGGCTCCGTTGTAAAATTCAGACCTAATCATTAATCGAGAAGTGGTGGGAACGACAGAACCTGTGAATGCATAAGATTCTATTGAAAACGAATCCTAATGATTCATTGAGTAGGATGGCGGAACGAACCAGAAACCTATTCATTTATTCTGAGAGGTCATGTCATAGACTAATCTTACAACTGAATGTTGAAAGAGTAAATATTCGCCCGCGAATTTTTTTTTATTTCTAAATTTTAGTCGATTCGAAATAAAAGGAAAAACAAAAGAAAGATTCATTATAGCGTTCTACCAAAACGACATTATCTATAAATAGAATACGTGTTAAATTATATATTAAAACACAAAAAATTTCTAATTTCTAATCGATTAGATCAAATTTCAAAGAATCCCACGATTCCATATATTATTAACCGTGTATTTTTTTTTTGTTTAATTATTTTTAATTGTTTAATTCGCGAGGAGCTGGATGAGAAGAAACTCTCGTGTCCGGTTCTGTAGTAGAGATGGATGAAATTGCTAAACAACCATCAACTATAACCCCAAAAGAACCAGATTCCGTAAACAACACAGAGGAAGAATGAAAGGAATATCTTATCGAGGTAATCGTATTTGCTTCGGTAGATATGCTCTTCAAGCGCTTGAACCCGCTTGGATCACATCTAGACAAATAGAAGCAGGGAGGCGAGCAATGACACGAAATGCACGCCGCGGTGGAAAAATATGGGTACGCATATTTCCAGACAAACCTGTTACAGTAAGACCTACAGAAACACGTATGGGTTCGGGGAAAGGATCTCCCGAATATTGGGTAGCTGTCGTTAAACCCGGTAGAATACTTTATGAAATGAGCGGAGTAGCAGAAAATATAGCTAGAAGGGCTATTTCAATAGCGGCATCTAAAATGCCTATACGAACTCAATTCATTCTTTCTGGATAGGAATGTAGAAACAAACGAAAGGGGTTTTTGGGATGAAAAAAAAAAACAATTGCAGGTTTCTTTTTTTGTTTTGAACAAATAATATTTCTTTTTTTTTTTATTTATACCTTTGAAAAAGAAAAAACCGATAAAAAAATGATATGATTCAACCTCAAACCCATTTGAATGTAGCGGATAACAGCGGAGCCCGAGAATTGATGTGTATTCGAATCATAGGAGCTAGTAATCGACGATATGCTCATATTGGTGACATTATTGTTGCTGTAATCAAGGAAGCAGTACCAAATACACCTCTAGAAAGATCAGAAGTGGTCCGAGCTGTCATTGTACGTACTTGTAAAGAACTCAAACGCGACAACGGTATGATAATACGATATGATGACAACGCTGCGGTTGTTATTGATCAAGAAGGAAATCCAAAAGGAACCCGAATTTTCGGCGCGATCGCCCGGGAATTAAGACAGTTAAATTTCACTAAAATAGTTTCATTAGCACCTGAAGTATTATAGGGGAAGACCTTAATATAGTATTTGAATGAAATTGATTAAATTTATTTAATTAATTAGTAAATTGTTTATCTATCACGTATATATCTTTAATAATTCATAAATATAAAAAAAAAAAAATAAAGAATTCATAAATATTAAAAAATTCAGAAAAAAAGCATGTTGATTATATCAAAATTCGGGGGAAACAAAAATCTTAGTTTATCATGAGTAAAGACACTATTGCTGACATAATAACCTCTATACGAAATGCTGACATGAATAAAAAAAGAACAGTTCGAATACCATCTACTAACATCACTGAAAATATTGTTAAAATCCTTTTACAAGAAGGTTTTATTGAAAACGTGAGAAAACATCAAGAAAGCAATAAATATTTTTTGGTTTTAACCCTACGACATAGAAGAAATAGGAAAGGACCATATAGAACTGTTTTAAATTTAAAACGGATCAGTCGACCCGGTCTACGAATATATTCTAACTATCAACGAATTCCTAGAATTTTAGGCGGAATGGGGGTTGTAATTCTTTCTACTTCTCGAGGTATAATGACAGACCGAAAGGCTCGACTAGAAGGAATCGGCGGAGAAGTTTTGTGTTATATATGGTAATCTTTCTAATAGCCGACACGGTTCATATTTGTGAAAAAAGAGAAAGGACAAGTTTATAATATTATCCCTCTTACATTAGTTGATACTTCAAAGCGGTTTTACCTGGAATGAAACAACAAAAATGGATTCATGAGGGTTTAATTACTGAACAACTTACCGATGGTATGTATCTTCCAGATTCGTTTAGATAACAAAAAAATTATTCTGGTTTTTGTTTCGTAAAGGATTTCATGTAGTTTTATACGTATACTACCAGGAAATAGACTAAAAATTGAGGTAAGTCCTTATGATTCAACCAAAGGGCGTATAATTTAGAGACTCCAAAGCAAAGACTTGAATGATTAGGCGGTTTTTTAAATTTCAACATTCTTTCGTGAGGATACAATTCGAAATTAAAAATTTCAAGAAACTTATTTTCTTCCAATAAGTAGATTCGGAATTAAAAAAAGGAATGACAAATATGAAAATAAGGGCCTCCGTTCGTAAAATTTGTGAAAAATGTCGATTGATCCGTAGGCGGGGACGAATTATAGTAATTTGTTCTAACCCGAGACATAAACAAAGACAAGGATAATCTTTCTAAAACAAAAAGACTCTCGAAATCTAAAAGACCCGATGTACAGATGTACAAATAAATAAAAAAAAAAAAAGAATAAGGATCTGTTTTGACATGAAATGGATATATCCATATATCTCTGACTTATATTTATGAGATGATAAAATATGGCAAAACCTATACCAAAAATTGGTTCGCGTAGAAATAGACGTATTGGTTCACGTAAGAATACACGTAGAATCCCCAAGGGAGTTATTCATGTTCAAGCAAGTTTCAACAATACCATTGTGACTGTTACAGATGTACGGGGTCGAGTAATTTCTTGGTCCTCTGCCGGGGCTTGTGGATTCAAGGGTACAAGAAGGGGTACACCATTTGCCGCTCAAACCGCAGCAGGAAATGCTATTCGGACAGTAGTGGATCAAGGTATGCAACGAGCAGAAGTTATGATAAAAGGCCCGGGTCTCGGAAGAGATGCGGCATTAAGAGCTATTCGTAGAAGTGGTATACTATTAAGTTTCATACGGGATGTAACTCCTATGCCACATAATGGCTGTAGGCCTCCTAAAAAAAGACGTGTGTAAAAATAAACATTGAAGAGATTTCAAGAGAAATAAATAATTCAATGATTTGATCAAATAATATACTATGGTTCGAGAGAAAGTAACAGTATCTACTCGGACACTACAGTGGAAGTGTGTTGAATCAAGAGCAGACAGTAAGCGTCTTTATTATGGACGCTTTATTCTGGCCCCACTTATGAAAGGTCAAGCCGATACAATAGGCATTGCAATGCGAAGAGCTTTGCTCGGAGAAATAGAAGGTACATGTATCACACGCGCAAAATCTGAGAAAATACCACATGAATATTCTACCATAGTAGGTATTCAAGAATCCGTACATGAAATTTTAATGAATTTGAAAGAAATTGTCTTGAAAAGTA